CCATAATTCCATATATAATATATATTTTATATAGATATATATTTTATATGGATGGTATTTTCCATTTCTATAATGATTTCTATAATGATAGAAAAATAAAACACACTTATTCGTAATTCTTATTCATCTCTGTTTTTTTTTTTACAGATTGGTTGAACTTGAAAATTTCATCATTCAATGTGTAAATGATTGAATTGGATTCGTTTGAGTGGTACCAACTAAATCTAAATCGAATGCTAACTCCATTTATTTATTATTGAATTAACTGATCAATTTGCTATCGGACATATTTTTGTTGATTCGGTACTATTCAAAAATTTCGACATATTTCACTTTAATTATTATGAGAATAAATCCTACTACTTCTGGTCTTGGCGTTTCCACGCTTGAAGAAAAAAACCTAGGGCGTATCGCTCAAATTATTGGCCCAGTATTGGATGTTGTTTTTCCCCCCGGCAAAATGCCTAATATTTTTAATGCTTTAATAGTTAAGGGTCGAGATACTGTTGGTCAAGAAATTAATGTTACTTGTGAGGTACAACAATTATTAGGAAATAATCGAGTTAGAGCTGTCGCTATGAGTGCTACAGATGGGCTGATGAGAGGGATGGAAGTGATTAACACGGGAGCTCCTCTAAGTGTTCCAGTCGGAGGAGCTACTCTTGGACGAATTTTCAATGTTCTTGGGGAACCTGTTGATAATTTGGGTCCGGTGGATACTCGCACAACATCTCCTATTCATAGATCTGCGCCTGCCTTTATACAGTTAGATACAAAATTATCAATCTTTGAAACAGGAATTAAAGTGGTGGATCTTTTAGCTCCCTATCGCCGTGGAGGAAAAATAGGACTATTTGGAGGAGCCGGGGTAGGTAAAACAGTACTCATCATGGAATTGATTAACAACATTGCCAAAGCTCATGGAGGCGTATCCGTATTTGGCGGAGTAGGCGAACGTACTCGTGAAGGAAATGATCTCTACATGGAAATGAAAGAATCTGGAGTGATTAATGAAAAAAATATTGCAGAATCAAAAGTGGCTCTAGTCTATGGTCAAATGAATGAACCGCCGGGAGCTCGTATGAGAGTTGGTTTGACTGCCCTAACCATGGCAGAATATTTCCGGGATGTTAATGAGCAAGACGTACTTTTATTCATCGACAATATCTTTCGTTTCGTCCAAGCAGGATCAGAAGTATCCGCCTTATTAGGAAGAATGCCTTCTGCAGTAGGCTATCAACCTACACTTAGTACAGAAATGGGTTCTTTGCAAGAAAGAATTACTTCTACCAAAGAGGGATCCATAACTTCGATCCAAGCAGTTTATGTACCTGCAGACGATTTGACTGACCCTGCTCCTGCCACGACATTTGCACATTTAGATGCTACTACCGTACTATCAAGAGGATTAGCTGCCAAAGGTATTTATCCGGCAGTGGATCCTTTAGATTCCACGTCAACTATGTTACAACCTCGGATTGTTGGCGAGGAACATTATGAAATTGCGCAAAGAGTTAAGCAAACTTTACAACGTTACAAAGAACTTCAAGACATTATAGCTATCCTTGGGTTGGACGAATTATCCGAAGAGGATCGTTTAACTGTAGCAAGAGCACGAAAAATTGAGCGTTTTTTGTCGCAACCCTTCTTCGTGGCAGAAGTTTTTACTGGTTCTCCAGGGAAATATGTTGCTCTCGCAGAAACAATTAGGGGGTTTCAATTGATTCTTTCCGGAGAATTAGATGGTCTTCCCGAACAGGCCTTTTATTTGGTGGGTAACATTGACGAAGCTACCGCGAAAGCTATGAACTTAGAAGTGGAGAGTAATTTGAAGAAATGACCTTAAATCTTTGTGTACTGACTCCTAATCGAATTATTTTGGATTCAGAAGTGAAAGAAATTATTTTATCTACTAATAGTGGCCAAATTGGCGTATTACCTAACCATGCCCCTATTGCTACAGCTGTAGATATTGGTCTTTTGAGAATACGCCTCAATGATCAATGGTTAACTGTGGCTCTGATGGGCGGTTTCGCTAGGATAGGTAATAATGAGATAACTATTTTAGGAAATGATGCGGAGATGAGTACTGACATTGATCCGCAAGAAGCTCAACAAGCTCTTGAACTAGCTAAAACTAACTTAAGTAGAGCTGAAGGTAAGAAACAGGCAATTGAGGCAAATCTAGCTCTCAGGCGGGCTAGGACACGAGTAGAGGCTATCAATGCTAGTGCTAGTCAATAAATCAAAATAATCAATCAAAAGAAGTTTTTTATCTTTAGAAGTGCTTTAGAAGTGGAAGTTATTTATTATATATAATACATACCTATACATACCCCATTTTAATTGTGCTAATTGAAATGCAATATAATTAAAGTCTAATAAAGTATAATCTGATACAACTAAAAGAAGAGGTATGGTAGAAAAACTTATTAGATACCATTGACTCCGGTATCTAATAAGTTCTACCTACTATTGGATTTGAACCAATGACTCCCGC